GAAAATTCGAAGTTAGAAATATTTAAAAACAAAGAAAAAGAAGATCCTTTCTTCTGGTTTGAAAAACCTCTTGTGACCCGTCTTTTCGACTATAAACGATGGACTCGTCCATTGCGGTATATAAAAAATGATCGATTTGAAAATGCTGTAAGAAATGAAATGTCACAATATTTTTTTGACGCATGTCAAAGTGATGGAAAACAAAGAATATCTTTTACGTACCCACTTAGTTTGTCAATTTTTTGGGAAAAAATGCAAAGACATCTTTCTTTGTACACAACAATAAACTCTTCTTCTTATGAACTGTATAATCAATGGTAGTAACTTAATATTAATAAAAAAAATATGGATACATAAGACAAATACAAAAAAAGATAAGAAGATATGCGCCCTCCTCCTACATATTTTATGCCTTCTCCTACAAGGAAACTTGTAATACCAATACCAGTTGTAATTCCATCAATTACTAGTCTATCAAAAAAATGAATGAATTCCGCTAATCCTCGTATACTCTTAACGAAGGATGTTGTATAAAAAACATCTATGTAACCACGATTATAGGACCAACCATATATACCATATATAATTTTTTCAAAAAAAATATTTTTAGGATCTTTTTTAAAAAATGTATTAATTAAGTTTAAATTTTGTAAAGATGAATAAACAGGCTTATATAAAAAAGACGCTATAAGTATTCCGAAATACGCTATACTGACTGATAAAATTGCATTTGTCACAAATTCATACCAATCCACAGAATTCATCAAATTGTTATGTAAAAAGTTTATAGATGGATTTAACCATTTTGATAATATATCCAATTCTTGATTGAAAGGAATTCCTATGGCTCCAACAAACAAAGTAAATAGGACCAATACAAGCAGAGAAAATAGAATAGTATTATTTGATTCATGGGGATATGAAAAAGATTTCTTATTCCAAGTTTCAAAATGAGTAATAAAGGGCTGGGTCATCTTTTTTTGATTACTATCAATTTGGTATGTTTTCTTCAAAAAAAAATAACTCCTCTCATTATTATTCATTGTTAATAAAGTTACTAAACTCCATTTCTTTTTACTTGTTTTTGGGCCTTTTTTACCCCATAGGTATATTGAATAGAACGCGCTCCTTTTTTTTCCGATGTAATTTTGAAAATGAATGTTTAAATGTCCTTCAAAAGTAAGTAAATAAATCCGAAACATATAAAATGCAGTTAACCCGGCTGTGAACCAAGCTATTATTGCGAAAATCGGCGAATATAACCAAGTATCATTAATAATTTCATCTTTGGACCAAAAACAAGCAAGTGGTGGAATACCGCAAAGAGAAAGTGTACCTAATAAAAAAGCTATTTTTGTAATTGGTACATGTTTTGTTAAACCACCCATAAGAACCATATTCTGACTTTTATCGGGAGAATATCCAACAATAGCTTCCATTGAATGAATAATGGATCCGGATCCTAAAAACAATAATGCTTTCGAATAAGCATGAGTAATCAAATGAAATAAAGCAACTCGATATGACCCCATACCTAAAGCTAACATCATATAACCCAATTGAGACATTGTAGAATAGGCTAAACTTCTCTTAATATCTTTTTGAGCAAGAGCTAAAGTAGCTCCTAATACTACTGTTATTATACTTATGAAAGATATTAGATTCATTATATAAGGTATGACTCTGAAAAGCGGAAGAAGTCGAGCGACAAGAAAAATCCCCGCTGCTACCATGGTAGCAGCATGGATAAGAGCCGAAATAGGGGTAGGCCCCTCCATGGCATCGGGTAACCATACATGGAGGGGGAATTGCGCGGATTTAGCAACTCCACCGGAAAATAACAGAAAAGCACACAAAGTAACAAATAAAAAATTTAACTCATTATTGGAACTCAAGTTATTGAATATTTCGAACAAATCCCTAAATTCAAAACTGCCTGTTATCCAATAAAGACCTATGATTCCTAAGAATAAACCAAAATCCCCTATACGATTAGTTACAAAAGCTTTTTGACAAGCATTTGCTGCAATAGGTCGTGTGAACCAAAAACCTATTAATAGATATGAACACATTCCTACTAATTCCCAAAAAATATAAATTTGTATCAAATTAGAACTAGTAACTAATCCCAACATGGAAGTATTGAAAAAACTCATATAAGCAAAAAATCTTAAATATCCTTGATCATGAGATAAATAATTATCACTATAAATAAGAACCATAATTCCAACAGTAGTTATTAATAGTAACATAATAGAAGTCAGTGGGTCGATCAAGTGGCCGAACTCTAAAGAAAAATCATTATTGATAGTCCAAGACCATACATATTGATATATGGAATTACTATTTATTTGCTGAATAGACAGATCAGCCGAAAAAATCATCACTATACTTAATAATAAAACACTAGGAAAAGCCCACATACGACGAAGGTTTTTGGTTGCCGTCGGAAAAAGAATAAGCCCCATTCCTATTAAGACAGGAACTGGAAGTGGAATGA